TTTTATTTTTATACAAAAAATTGTAATGGCAAACATTACAAGAAAGATTTTCCACTTAAATTGTTTATATTTTTATATTAATTTGTTTATTTATATTAAATCATATATATATAATAAATAAATACATAATTATATATACTTAATATATATATATTAATAATAAATCTACCCTCATTAATATAGAGGGTAGATTTAATTATTATTAAATTATTTATTATATTATTAATATTATTATATTATAATTAATTACATATTATTAAATTATTTATTATATTATTAATATTATTATATTATAATTAATTACATACTATTAAATTTTTATTATATTATTATTATTAAAATTTATATAATTAATATTTATTTAAATTTAATATAGTGAGTTCTCCTTTCTTTTTCAAAGAAGAAAAAGAAAAAGAAAGGAGAATACAAGAATATGGAGTCATATAGAATAATTAAATAATTCATTTGATTAATAATACTGATTGTTCAAAAGATATAGTTGCCATAACTATTAATTAATTAAAATTAAATAAAATATATTAAATCATATATATATAATAAATAAATACATAATTATATATACTTAATATATATATATTAATAATAAATCTACCCTCATTAATATAGAGGGTAGATTTAATTATTATTAAATTATTTATTATATTATTAATATTATTATATTATAATTAATTACATACTATTAAATTTTTATTATATTATTATTATTAAAATTTATATAATTAATATTTATTTAAATTTAATATAGTGAGTTCTCCTTTCTTTTTCAAAGAAGAAAAAGAAAAAGAAAGGAGAATACAAGAATATGGAGTCATATAGAATAATTAAATAATTCATTTGATTAATAATACTGATTGTTCAAAAGATATAGTTGCCATAACTATTAATTAATTAAAATTAAATTAATTTCCCCGATTAATTTTGCATATTAATTTACTTAAATTTATTTAGTAATCCCCGATTAATTTTGCATATTAATTTACTTAAATTTATTTAGTAATCCCCGATTAATTTTGCATATTAATTTACTTAAATTTATTTAGTAATCCCCGATTAATTTTGCATATTAATTTACTTAAATTTATTTAGTAATCCCCGATTAATTTTGCATATTAATTTACTTAAATTTATTTAGTAATCCCCGATTAATTTTGCATATTAATTTACTTAAATTTATTTAGTAATCCCCGATTAATTTTGCATATTAATTTACTTAAATTTATTTAGTAATCCCCGATTAATTTTGCATATTAATTTACTTAAATTTATTTAGTAATCCCCGATTAATTTTGCATATTAATTTACTTAAATTTATTTAGTAATCCCCGATTAATTTTGCATATTAATTTACTTAAATTTATTTAGTAATCCCCGATTAATTTTGCATATTAATTTACTTAAATTTATTTAGTAATCCCCGATTAATTTTGCAAATAAGTCACCCATCCTTTTGAGTAGAGCCAAATTTATGGGATGGGGAGGAAACCGATCTTTGCCATTATTTTTTAAGAAAAAAATAAAGTTTGATTCTGGCTTTCTCATTAGCTTTTTATATTAATTATATGTTAATTTTTTAATTATTTTTTTTTTCAGTAATTTGATTTTTATTAATATTTATTTATTTTAAGGAATTTAATTAATATTTGATAAATTTTGTGCCAGCATTCGCGGTTAAACAATTGAATTTTGTTAATGTTTTTGTATTTAACAATTTTATTATTTTGATTTTTTGTAAATTTATTTAGGTGGAATTTATAAGTTTTATTTTATTATGTTTTTTATTGTTTTAAGTTTTACAATTAGACTAGGATTAGATACCCTATTATTTTTAATCTAATTATTTTCAGAATATTAATAGTTATGTTCTATAAAACTCAAAGAATTTGGCGGTAATTTAACTGTATAGAGGAGCCTGTAATTTAATTGATGAACCACAATAGTTTCTACCAAATATTTATTTGTATACCGCTATACTTTGAAATGTTTTATTGAGAACTATTTTTTATAATCTTATGATTTTATATTAGGTCAAGGTGCAGTTTTTTTTTGGTAATTATGGGCTACTTTTATTTTATATTAGTTGGATAAATTTTTTTAAAAAATTCTTGAAATTGGATTTATAAGTAATTTAAGTTACTTAACTTTTTTGAATTTAGCTCTAAATTATGTACATATCGCCCGTCACTCCCAATGATATGGGATAAGTCGTAACAAAGTAGTTGTACCGGAAGGTGCAGCTAGGATGATCAGTTTATAGCTTATATAAAGTATGTTGGTTACATCAATAAGAAATAGTAAATTATTAATCTGATTTATAATTTATTGTTTTAATTATTAAATATATTATTTAAGTATATCATGAACTAAGGGTTTTTTAAAACTGATTAGGGTTTAATTTAAAATTATAGTATAATTTATTAGTACCTTTTGTATCATGGTAAATTTAATAATAAATGTATATTTACTTCCCGAAAAACAAATATTTATTTAATAATTTCTTTTTTTGTTGTAAAAAAATTGTTAATTTTTAAATGGTAGTAAAATGTTAATCGTTTTGTTTTATATCTGGTTAACTAGGAAATCAATTTAATTGTGAACTTAATTTTAGTTTTATATTATTTTGGATAATCTGAATTTTTTCTTAAAATTTTAATTTTAAATATATTTATTAAATTTTAAATCTTTTATTAAGTTCTTAATTGATTAATATTTTTTATTACGATTTTTTTATTTTTATGTTTTTACTTGTTTAAATTATTTAATTACTTTTTAATTTTTATAATGATTTAATTAGTAAAATTTTGAATTAATTTTTAATGAACTCGACATTTATTATTTCCAACTGTTTATCAAAAACATTTCCTTTAGTTTATTTTTAAAGGTAATTTCTGCCCTATGAATTTTAAATGGCTGCAGTACCCTGACTGTGCAAAGGTAGCATAATAATTAGTCATTTAATTGTTGACTTGTATGAATGAATACATGAGATGTAAATTTTATTAATTTTAATGTTTAAATTTTATTTTTAGGTAAAAAAGCTTAATTGAATTTTAGGGACGATAAGACCCTATAGAACTTTATAAGTTTATTAAATTAACTGAATTTAGAAGTTTATTTTATTTATTTTATTAAAATTTGTTTGGTTGGGGTGATAAGTAAAATTTTACTTTACTTTATTTAATCATTAAATTTATGTTTTTATTGATCCACTGTTTAGATAAAAAGAAAAAGTTACCTTAGGGATAACAGCGTAATTTTAGTGGGGAGTTCTTATTTATACTAAAGTTTGCGACCTCGATGTTGAATTAAGATTAGTTTAGGGGGTAGGTTTTCTAAAACTAAGTCTGTTCGACTTTTAAAATCTTACATGATTTGAGTTCAAACCGGTGTGAGCCAGGTTGGTTTCTATCTTAATATCATTAAATTTGTTTAGTACGAAAGGACCAATAAATTCAATATTCTTTGTATTAAATTGGCAGATTAGTGTTTTGATTTTAGAAATCAATTAAGTGTATTTTTACATATTTAATAATGTTACTTTTAGTTTTTTTAATTTTGTTTATTTTTGTTTTAGTTTCTGTTGGGTTTTTTACTTTATTAGAGCGTAAGTTTTTAAGATATATACAGATTCGTAAAGGTCCAAATAAGGTTGGTTTTATAGGCCTACTTCAACCATTTAGAGATGGATTAAGGCTTTTTACTAAAGAACAAGTTTGACCAATAAACTCAAATATTATTATTTATTATTTATGTCCTTTATTTAGATTAATACAGTCATTATTTCTTTGGTGTTTATTTCCTTTTTTTGTCAATTTAATTGAATATAATTTTTCAATACTTTTTTTTTTATGTGTGTCCAGAGTAGGAGTTTATAGTTTGGTTTTGTGTGGTTGATCTTCCAACAGTATTTATTCTATATTAGGCTGTATTCGTAGAGTTTCACAGGCTATTTCTTATGAGGTTTCTTTATCACTTATTTTACTTAATTATTTTTTATTAATTGATGGTTATTCTTTTTTTGATTTTTCTTTTATTCAGTCAAATTGTTGGTTTTTTTTTCTTTCTTTTCCTATGTTTTTTTCTTGATTTTCTTGTTGTTTAGCAGAAACTAACCGATCTCCCTTTGATTTCTCGGAGGGGGAGAGTGAGTTAGTTTCTGGTTTCAATATTGAATACGGTTCTGGTGGTTTTGCCTTTTTGTTTATTTCAGAATATTCTAGCATTATTTTTATTAGTCTTTTGACTGTAATAATTTTTTTTGGTTGTGATTATTATTCTTTTCTTTTCTTTTTAAAAATTATTTTTTTTTGTTTTTTATTTATTTGGGTTCGTTCCTCTTTACCTCGTTATCGATATGACAAATTAATATACTTAGCTTGAAAATGTTATCTTCCATTGAGTTTAAGATATATTTTTTTTTTTGTTTTTATTAGGTCTTTAGTTTTTTATCATTTATTTTTGAAAAGTTATTAAATTTAACTATCTTATATTTTCAAAATATATGCTTTATGTTTAAGCTAAATAACTTAATTTGATATTTTTTCTCATATTTTTGTAATTATAGGTTCTGTAATAAAGTACAAGAAATATATGATTGTTAAGTATATGCCTACCTTAGTATAAGGTTCTTCCACTGGTCGTGCCCCAATTCATGTTAATAATACAACTACTGATGTATATACTCAAAAATTTATTTGTCTTATTGGATAGAATTCTATTCCTTTAAATTTATTTTTTATTGAAAATGGTATTGTGGCTAAAATTAGAATTGAACAAAATAGTGCTATTACTCCTCCTAGTTTATTAGGAATTGATCGTAGGATTGCATATGCAAATAGGAAATATCATTCTGGTTGAATGTGAATGGGTGTAACTATAGGGTTTGCTGGGATAAAATTGTCAGGGTCTGAAAGTTTATAAGGTTCTATTATGTTTAATATTAATAATGATATAATTACTATTGAGAATCCTATGATATCTTTAATTGAGAAATATGGGTGAAATGGGATTTTGTCTGAATTTGAGTTAATTCCAATTGGGTTATTTGATCCTGTAGTGTGAAGAAATATTAGATGTATTAATGTTATTGCTATAATGATAAATGGTAATATAAAATGTAGTCTAAAAAAACGAGATAGTGTTGCATTATCAACTGCGAAACCCCCCCAAATTCATGTTACTAATATTGATCCTAAATAAGGAATAGCTGAAAGTAAATTAGTAATTACTGTGGCACCTCAGAATGATATTTGCCCTCATGGTAATACATAGCCCAAAAATGCTGTAGCTATCGTAACTAATATAATAATTATCCCTATGAATCATGTTTTTATAAGCTTGTATGATCCATAATATATACCTCGACCAGTATGTAAGTATATAGAAATAAAGAATAATGATGCTCCATTTGAGTGAATTGTTCGTATTATTCATCCATAATTTACATCTCGTGTAATATGATTAACTCTATTAAATGCTATTTCTACATTTGATGTGTAGTGTATAGATAATAGTAATCCTGAAATTACTTGAATTATTAGACATAATCCTAAGATTGATCCAAAGTTTCATCATGCTGATAAGTTAATTGGTGCTGGTAAATCAATTAATGAATTGTTAATAATTTTAAGAATTTGATTGTTCTTTATTAAAGATTTATTCATATGTTTTAGAACGTAATGGTCCTTCGTTGTGTTTAACAATTTTTGTTGATACAATTATTGTTAATAATAGGTATATAACTAATATTATTGTTAATAATATTGATTTTTTATTGTAAAGTTTTGTTATTGAAATGTATTCTTCTGTGATATTTATTAATTTTTCTTTTTCTTCTGTTTGATTTTCGTTTATTATTTCTTCTGATATTATTATTATTAATAGTATAATTAATGTTAAATTGATTTTTAATTTAAATTTTTCATTTGATGCAATACTTCTTATGTATGTAAATAAAATTAATAGTCCTCCTACTATCATTAAAAATGTAATTATTGCGTATCATGCCGATATTATTATTTTATTAATAAGAAGTGTTATTAATGTTGTTTGTATTAGTAGTAGTCCTCCTATTCTTACTGGGTTTTTTAAGAATGGGATTAGTGTTATTGTTGCTATAATTATTTTTATAATTGTTATTTTTATCTCAGTATTTAGTTTAAATTAAAATTTTAATTTTGGATATTAAAGATGTATACATTATTGTACTGATGATTTAAAGGATTAAAATCCTAATTTTAGTTTACAAAACTAATATTTTTATTAAATTATTAAAACTAATGAATTTATTTTTTTTTTTTTATGTGTATCTTATATCTATTATTTCTTTAATTTTAATTCGTAGGCATTTGTTTTTGTGTCTTGTAAGACTTGAATTTATGGTTTTGTTTTTTTTGTTTTTATTAATTTATTATTGTCTTTATTTTGGCAACTCAAATTTTTATCTTTTTGTTTATGTTATAACTTTCTATGTTTGTGAGGGTGTTTTAGGTTTAAGAGTTATAGTTCATATAATTCGTTTTCATGGTAATGATTACATTAATTCTATATTTTTATGATAAAATTTATTTTTTATATATTTTTTTTAACCCCTCTTTTTTTTTATTCTAATTTATGATATTTATTTCAGTTTTTTTTTATTTTTTTTATTTTTTTAATAATTTTTATTAATTTAGATTTTTTTTATTGCTCTGTGTATTTAAGATTTGGTTTAGATTATATTTCTTATGGTTTTATTTTATTAGCTTTTTTTATTTCAAGTTTAATAATTATTTGTAGATCTAAGGTTTTTTTATTAAAAGATAGTTTCTTTTTTTTATTTTTAGTTTATCTTTTATGTTTCTGTTTATTGGTTGTTTTTATTATAAAAAATATGTTTTTAATATATTTATTCTTTGAATTTAGATTAATTCCTTTAGTTATTTTAGTTTTTGGTTGAGGCTATCAACCTGAGCGTATTATTTCTGGTTTTTATTTGTTTTTTTATACTTTATTTGCTTCTTTACCTTTACTTATTTGTATTATCTATATATATATTCAATTTTGTAGAGTTTATTTTGATATAGTTTTTTATGATTCAATATCATTTATTTTTCATTTTAGTATGTTTTTTGCTTTTTTAGTAAGGTTTCCTATATTTATATTTCATTTTTGGCTTCCAAAGGCTCATGTCGAAGCTCCTATTTCTGGTTCTATAATTTTAGCTGGGTTAATATTAAGGATTGGAGGTTATGGTATAATTCGTTTTATATTTATTTGTGAATTTTCTTTTTTTTCATATGGATATATTTGATATTCATTTTGTTTATTAGGTTCATTTTTGGTAAGCCTTGTTTGTTTAATTCAGGGTGATATGAAGTGTTTAATTGCTTATTCTTCTGTCTCTCATATAGGTTTAAGTTTAATAGGTATCTTGACTATAAGAAAATTAGGTTTATTAGGTTCTTACTTACTTATACTTGGGCATGGTCTTTGTTCTTCAGGGTTGTTTTGTTTAGCAAATATTTGTTATGAACGTATATTAAGTCGTAGTTTTTTTTTGAATAAAGGTATATTTATATTTATGCCAAGAATGTGCATATATTGATTCATATTTTGTTCTTTTAATATAGGTTGTCCTCCGAGATTAAATTTTATTAGAGAAATTTTGATTTTAAATAGTATACTTTCTTATAGAGTATTCTCTTTTTATTATTTTTTTTTAATTTCTTTTTTTTCTTCTTGTTTTAGATTTTATTTATTTAGTTATAGCCAACATGGCATGTTTCATTATATGTATAGAGTTTCATCTTGTTATGTTCGTGAATATTTATATATATTTATACATCTTTTTCCTTTAGTTTTTTTAATTTTTTTATTAAATATATTTTTTTGGTAATTTAAATATTTTAATAAAAATTAAGATTTGTGGTATCTTAGATAGGAAAATTCCTTTTAAATTTTGTTATTTTATAATTATAATTATTTTTGATTTTTTTTTTTTTTTTTTTTTTCTTTTTTTTTTTTCTCTCTCTTTTTAATTTTTATTTTTAATGATTTTGTTTTAATGCTAGAATATAAAATTTTATATATTAATTCTATTAGATATTATTATCTAATTCTATTAGATTGAGTTTCTCTAAGTTTTTGTTCTGTAGTTATATTTATTTCTTCTATGGTGATTTTGTATAGTTCTGTTTATGTAGGTAGTATATCATATTCTTCTAATCGATTTTTGTTTATTGTTATTTTGTTTATTTTTAGAATAATATTTATGGTTATTAGTCCTAATATAGTTAGTATTATGCTTGGATGGGATGGCTTAGGTCTTGTTTCTTATTGTTTAGTAATTTATTACAGATCTATAAATAGATATCTAGCTGGTTTAATTACTTGTTTAACTAATCGTTTAGGTGATGTTGGTTTGTTAGTTTCTGTTGGTTGAATTATGTCTTATGGTAGATGACATTTTATTTATTATAGTGATTTATATTTTGATACTATTTTTTATTTAATTGTTTTTTCTTGTTTTACTAAGAGTGCTCAAGTTCCTTTTTCTTGCTGACTACCTGCTGCTATAGCAGCTCCTACTCCTGTATCTTCTTTAGTCCATTCTTCAACTTTAGTAACTGCTGGGGTTTACTTATTAATCCGTTTTTGTAATTTTTTTGTTTTTAACTATTTTATTTTATTTTTTAGAATTTTTACTATAATTTTTTCTTCTTTATGTGCTATATATGAATTTGATTTAAAAAAGATTATTGCTTTGTCAACCCTAAGTCAGCTTGGTTTAATAATGAGATCATTGTTTATTGGTTTGATTGATTTATCTTTTTTTCATCTCTTGACTCATGCTATGTTTAAGTCTCTTTTATTTCTTTGTTCTGGTATTTTTATTTATTATATAAATGATAATCAGGATATTCGTATAATAGGTTCTATTACTTTATTTCTTCCACTAACTAGTTCTTGTTTTAATATTGCTAATTTTGCTTTATGTGGTGTTCCATTTTTATCTGGTTTTTATTCTAGGGATTTTTTTATTGAAAATATATCTTTTATAGGTATAAATTTTACAGTTTTTTTATTGTATTATATTTCTTTGGGTATAACTGCTTGTTATAGTTTTCGTTTGTTTTACTATACTATGCTTTTTAATAGTAAGTTTTTGTCTTATAATTTTTTTTCTGTTAGTATAAATTTAATAAAAATAAGAATTTTCCTTTTAACTTTTTTTGCTGTTTTTTTTGGTTGTATATTTATATGAATTATAAATTTTGATTTAGTTTTTATTTTACTTCCTTTTACTTTAAGGATACTTTCTATGGGTTTTGTTTTTTTTGGATTTTGATTAGGCATTGAGTTTTGTAAGTTTAATTATTTTTTTTCATTAAATTACTATCTTTTTAATAGTTATATGTGGTTTATATTTGGCTATTCTTTTTTTTTTAAGAAATTTTTTATTAAATCTAGATCTATGTTAACTAATCATTTGTTTGGTTGAGGTGAATACTATGGTGGTTTAGGTATTTCTTTTTATCTAATAAAGATTTCATCTTTTTTTCAATTATATTCTATTAGAAGAATTAAATTATTTTTAATTTCCTTTTTTGTTTGATTTTTTATTATATTTTAAATTTTAATAGCTTATTTAATTAAGAGCATGATATTGAAGATATCAAGGAGAATAAATTTTCTTAAAATATTATTTAAGGGTAAAGTTTTACCTTTTTTTTAATGAAAATAAAATGTTTTTTAAACTACATAAATTAAGGGATAAACGGAATTTAACCGCTTTAAAAATTAGTTAGCAGCTATTTTTATTCTTTTTCCCTTTTAGTTGGAATTAAATTCAATTTTCTTATTAACAATAAGTTACCTCTTAATTTTTGGTTTCAACTAAAACATGAGGTTTATCCTTAATTTTAGGTCGAAACTAAATGTAATTTTTACTTCTTTGTTAAAGATTAGCTATTAAGCACTTCTTGATTGCAAATCAAGTATTATTATTAAATATAATCCTATTCAGTTCAGTTTAGTATCCCATTGTACCATTCATGAATTAATCCTGCTATAATTATTAGAATAAATATTGTTGATGTTATTAATCAGTGATATAGTATAGTAGATTTTAATGTTATGATTATAGGGATAATAATAATAATTTCGATATCAAAGATTAAGAAAATAACTGCAATTAGGAAGAAATGAATAGAAAATGATATTCGTTTTAAAGAAATAGGGTTGAACCCACATTCAAAAGGGGTTGATTTTTGAGTATCAATAATGCATTTTTTTCTTAAAAAATTAATTAATGTTATTACTAACAATACTAAAATAGCAATTATTATTATTCTTAATATTAGATTATTAATTATTCAATTTAATTTTTAAACCTTAAAGTTGGAAGCTTAATATACTTTTTATAATAATTGAATTTTATTTTCCTCATCAGTATACTGAAATATAAAGGAATAGTCAAACTACGTCTACAAAATGTCAGTATCATGCTGATGCTTCAAACCCAACATGATGTCTTCTAGAGAAATGTAGTTTTCATATTCGGTACAGTGATACAATAATAAATGTTGTTCCGATAATAACATGAATTCCATGAAATCCAGTTCTTATAAAGAATGTACTTCCATAGATTGAGTCTGAAATACAAAATGGTGATTCTATGTATTCATACATTTGAAGTATTGAAAAGTATATACCTAAAATAATTGTTAATAAAGTTCTTTGAATTATTTGATTAAATTTTTTAGCTAGGATAGCATTGTGGGCCCATGTTATAGATACTCCTGAGGAAAGAAGAATAATTGTATTTAATATTGGAATATTTATTGGGTCAAATGTTTTAATACCAGTTGGAGGTCATGATAATCCAATTTCTATTGTTGGTGATAATCTTCTATGAAAAAATGCTCAGAAGAATGATGAAAAGAATAGTACTTCAGATAAAATAAATAACACTATTCCAATTTTTATTCCTACTGTTACTTTTTTAGTATGTAATCCTTGATATGTTGCCTCTCGAATTACATCTCGTCATCATTGAATTATTGTTAATAATGTGATTGTTGTTCCTAAAATAAATAATATTATTCTTGTTTTATGAAATCATATAATTATTCCTGATGTTAATGTTATAACTCCAATTGAACCAGTAATTGGTCAAGGTCTGTTGTCAACTAAGTGGAATGGGTGATTATTCATTTAAATTTCTCTGGAATATAAATTTATAAGTGTTATAAATACGTATGATTGAATAATTGATACTGCCGTTTCAAATAGTAATATAACTGTAAATGCTATTATTAGAGGAATAAAGATAGTCAATGTTGCACTGTTTCCTAAAAGTGATATCAAAATATGGCCTGCAATTATATTTGCAGTAAGTCGAACAGCTAGTGATCCTGGTCGAATTATGTTTCTAATTGTTTCAATTAATACTATAAATGGTATTAAAGGTGTAGGGGTACCTACTGGTACTAGGTGAATTAATATTTGATTCGTTTTATTCACTCACCCGTAGATTATTATTCCTACTCATATAGGTAATGCTAATGATAGCGAGAATACTATATGGGATGATGCGGTAAAAGTATATGGTATTAATCCTATAATATTATTATAAAAAATAATTATAAATATAGAAATCATAATTAATGAGGTTCCTTTATATTTTATAATTATTTTTAACTCTCTATTTAGTATCCCAGTAATTTTTTTACAAATTATTGATCTTTTGTTTTCTAGAATTCAAAATTTTTTTGGGAATAAAATTATTATTATAGTAATTCTGATTCAATTTAATGAAAGTGTCCCTGTACATGGATCAAATGTTGAGAATAAGTTTGTTATCATTTTCAGGTTAATATTTTTTTATTAAATATTATTTTATTATTTTTTGATAATATTATGTCGAAATAGATAAGTGTAATTATTATTAATATTGATATTAAAAATATTAGTATTAGGGAAGTTCATCATATTGGTGATATTTGAGGCAAATAAAGTCTATTAATTCTAATAATTTTTTTAACTTGACAAGTTAATGTTTTTTAAACTAAGTCTTTCATTAAGAGTATTTTATTACTATAATTTGGTTTAAGAGACCAATACTTTAATTAAGTTACTTAATGAGAATTTTTTAATTCATTCGTAAAATGTTTTTATATTAATTCTTTCTATAACGATTGGTATAAATCTGTGATTTGCACCACAGATTTCAGAGCATTGCCCAAAGAATAATCCTGATCGGTTAACTATTAAATTTCCTTGATTAATTCGTCCTGGTGATGCGTCAATTTTAATTCCTAAAGATGGAATTGTTCATGAATGAATTACATCTGTTGATGTTACAAGGATTCGTGTATTAGTATTGAATGGAATTACAATTCGGTTATCTGTGTCTAATAATCGAAATTCATTTTTAGTTAATTCTATTGTAGGTTTTATGTAGGAATCAAATTCAATTTTTTTGAAGTCAGAATATTCATATGATCAAAATCATTGGTGTCCGATTGCTTTAATAGTAATTAATGGGTTTGATATTTCTTCTATTAAATATAAAATTCGAAGAGATGGTAATGCAATAAAGATTAATACTATGGCAGGAAGTATAGTTCATACTAATTCAATTATTTGTCCCTCAAATAAAAATCGGTTTGTAATTTTATTAAAAAAAAGAGATGTTATTATGTATCTCACTGTAATTGTAATTATTATAATGATTATCATTGTATGATCATGAAATATAATTAATTGTTCTATAATAGGTGATGCAGGGTCTTGTATTGAAATTGTTTTTCAGATGTATATTTCTAACAAAAAAAAATTCATAAATGAATCTTAAATTCATTGCACTAGTCTGCCATATTAGACTACTTATTTAAAATAGGTAATTCTTCATAAGAATGTTCTTGGGGTGGAAATTTTTGTAATCATTCAATTGATGATTGATTTCTATTTACGAATATTAATATTCGTTTTGAAATTATAGATTCCCAAATGATAAATATTATTATTAGAATTCTTACAAATGAGATTATTCTACCCATTGATGAAATTATATTTCAGAATGTAAAATTATCTGGATAATCAGAGTATCGTCGAGGTAATCCTCTTAGTCCTAAGAAGTGTTGTGGAAAGAAAGTTAAATTTACTCCTGTAAATATTGTCAAGAATTGTGTTTTTATTCATTTTGGATTTATTGTTATTCCAGTAAATACTGGAAATCATTGAATAAATCCTGCTATAATTGCAAATACTGCTCCTATTGATAAAACATAATGAAAGTGGGCAACTACATAATAAGTATCATGAAGAACAATATCAATAGATGAGTTTGATAAAATAATTCCAGTAAATCCCCCTAAAGAAAATAAGAATACAAATCCTGAAGATCATATTATTGAAATTGATGTTTTTGTAGATACTCCATGTATTGTTGCTATTCATCTAAATACCTTAATACCAGTTGGTACAGCAATAATTATTGTTGCTGATGTAAAGTATGCTCGGGTATCAACATCTATACCTACAGTAAATATATGATGAGCTCAAACTACAAATCCTAATATTCCAATTGATACCATAGCATATACTATTCCGATATAACCAAATGATTCATTTTTTCCTCTTTCTTGTGTGATAATGTGTGAAATTAATCCAAACCCAGGTAGGATTAAGATATACACTTCTGGATGTCCAAAAAATCAAAATAGATGTTGATATAAAATTGGGTCACCTCCTCCTGATGGATCAAAAAATCTAGTGTTGATATTTCGGTCTGTAAGTAATATAGTAATAGCACCAGCTAATACTGGTAAGGATAATAATAATAGGATTGCTGTAATTAATACAGATCAAACGAAAAGTGGAACTTGATCGAAATTTATACCAGAAGTTCGTATATTAATTACTGTAGTAATAAAGTTTACTGCTCCTAGAATTGATGAGATTCCGGCTAAGTGTAGTGAGAAAATTGTTAAATCAACTCTTGCTCCTGCGTGGGCGATATTTCTTGAAAGTGGTGGGTAAACTGTCCATCCAGTTCCTGCCCCAGTTTCTACTATTGATCTAACTAACAACAGTGTCAATGACGGGGGTAACAACCAAAATCTTATATTGTTTATTCGTGGAAATGCTATATCAGGTGCCCCAATTATCAGTGGAAGTAACCAGTTTCCAAAACCTCCAATTATAATCGGTATAACCATGAAGAAGATTATAATAAAGGCGTGTGATGTAACAATTACATTATATATTTGGTCATTATTAAGGAATACCCCTGGTTGAGCTAACTCAATTCGGATAATTATTCTCATTATTATTCCAACTATTCCTGATCATATCCCAAAAATGAAATATATTGTTCCAATGTCCTTGTGATTTGTTGAAAACAATCATTTGTTCATTGTTAGGATGTCTGATTAAAGTAACAAACTGTAAATTTGTTTATGAACTATTATTTGTTCTTCTAATAATCTTATAGTTTAATAAAAACTTTAAATTGCAAATTTAATAATAACTTAGTTTAAGATTTACTAAGTTTAGCAATTTCAACTTTGAAGGTTGATAGTTTATGGTTAACTTAAAACCTTGATTAATTCAAGGATTTAACTGAGATTAGTGTGATTGTTATAAGAATGTTAATTGCTAACAAATTAGTTATAATTTTTCTCGGTGAGGGTGTTATCCATTTTATGGAAATGGATGATATTGTTATTGATATAAATGAGCATCGTATGTAATAAAATATTACTGGTAAGGATGATAGTACTATTATTGCTGTTAATATAAGTTGATCAATTGAAATTAAGTATTCTAATACTATTAACTTTCCTAAGAATCCTATTATTGGTGGGATACCACCTAGAGATAATATTAGTATTCAGATTCTAATATTTATTCTTTTTTTAAATCTATTAACTATTATTTGGTTAAAATAGTAAATGTTTAATTTTATGAATATTAGTAATACAGAAGTGATAACAATAGTATAATTGATTATGAATATTGATCAAACTGAAATTATCTTAATGCACGAGCATATATAAGCTATATTGTAAATTGATGAGTATGCTAATATTTTACGTACTGAATTTTGATTAATTCCTCAGATTGCCCCAACAATCAGAGAAATAAAAACTGGTAAATATAAAGTAACATTTAAATATGAAATTACTATGAGTGGTGGTACCTTTATTATTGTAAGTATAATTAAGATTATTTGATAGGATATTCCCTCAATTACTGTGATTATTCAATTATGAAAGGGGGCTATTCCAACCTTAATTAAAACTGATGTAACAATTAAATATTCAGACTGTATAGTATTAATCCCCATTAATACTAACCCTCTAATTATAATTGATGATCTTATTCTTTGTACAATAAAATATTTTATTATTCTTTCAGATCTCAGAAGATTTTTACTTGATATTATTGGAATAAATGACATTAATCTTAACTCTAACCCCGATCAGAGTATAATAAAATTATTTGTTGAAATTGATAATAGTATCCCCAATACTATAGTATTTATAAACAAAAATAATGTTGAATTTATTACAATTAAAAAGAAGAAGATTTTACTTCTATATTCAGGGTATGAACCTGATAGCTTATTTTTATTAGCTTATCTTTTTATGATTTAGTGTATGATGCACATGAATTTTTGATATTCAAAGATAAGTTTAATTCTTAAATTTATAATAAGAACATCTATATAATTATGCATAATTTATTCTATCAAAATAATCCTTTAATTCAGGCATCTTATT